GGCCTCAGTCACAGTCGGACGATAGTAAAAAGTCATAGCAAATCCTGTAGCTACTTGTACTAAAAAACAAGTAAGCGTAATTCCTCCTAGACAATAAAATATGTTAACATGCGGAGGAACATATTTACTAGTTATATCATCTGCAATCGCCTGAATCTCGAGACGTTCTTCGAACCAATCATAGACTTTATTGAGATAGGTAAACCAAGAACGAGGACTCCCCCTCTTAGAACCGTATATGAAAATTTAATCTCGTACGGCTCAAACAAAAACACCCAAATACTGACTGAAGGAAAGGGAGAGAGAATAGAAAGTTTGAAACTTCTTAATCCTTTCATTAAATCTTATTTATCTAAATTTATCTAAAGAAAAGATACAAACGAATAAAAATAATGAAAGCTCTTCTTTTCTTTGTAATTAGAATGCCAAAAACTCAAGTCGGCACATTCGTCTTTATATTGATCATTATAGGCCTCTTGAATCTTCTATTTACCTACCTAATTTCTTTTTCTTTGCTTTGATTTATTATTGGAATATCACTTTTTTTTCTTGTTTTCTTTATTATTGATAGGAATTCTCTTGTTAAGACCCTATGAATCAATTGAAACCCCAGATTCATACTAGAACCACGATGATTCAATCAAAAAAACCTTGAAACTCAGTACAAAGATTCCCTGAGTAAGAACCATTGAATCATCAACTTATTTAATGATTAGATAGAACAGATATAACAATAGAAAGAAAGCTTTGTCCTTTGATCAAAATAAACATAAAGAAATGAGAATTTGAAAGAAGAAAAAATCTTTCTATTTAGAATTCATTTTCTTTGAATTTTTTTTTGAGTCCGGCTGCGAGGTTTGAATATTAAGTATGAATCATAGTTCGAACACTTCGTGATCTATTTCATATATTCCGTGCTCCAGATACGAAAATGAATATTCGACGGGGTAAAACTATCTCTATCAAGACGACAGATCCCTTTTTCTGTACTATCAATAGGATCAATTATAACAAGTCGCACACTCATATTCCGGAAATACAGAAAAAAAAAAAGAAATTTTGCGGTCGAACTGCCAAAAAACATGGGCTAAAATACGAGACCTATTCGCTTTTTTTTTGATTGAAAAACTCGAGCTTCGCGGTTCTTGTGACTTTAATTCATCGCAATTCCATCCAGTAAAACGGAAGAATTATAAATCTCCAAAATAATAGATAGGAATACCGCAAATAGAGCCATTGCGATACCCATCAAAGGAGTCGTTCCCCATCCAGGGGCTACTTTACCATATTCCGAATTCAATGGTTTCAAAAAATACCCTATAGCAGTCCGCCTTGGACCAGATCTAGAATTACCCTCAACAGTTTGTGTAGCCATAATAAATCTTATTTTGTATTGAATGAGATCTGTTGACTTTGTATACCATTCCGTTGTAAATAAACGATCTTATCATAGATCCATTGTGGTCTTGAAATTATATAATAATGGAACCAGCAACCTTAGTCGCCATTTCTATATCTGGTTTACTTGTAAGTTTTACTGGGTATGCCTTATATACTGCCTTTGGGCAACCCTCTCAACAACTAAGAGATCCATTCGAGGAACACGGGGACTAGTTGAAGTAATGATTGAAGTAATGAGCCTCAAAATATTCTATTTTGAGGCTCATTACTTTAACTGAGGGAATGAAAAATCATTTCATTTTTTAGTTGGAACTTTAGGCGGTTCTCGAAAAAAGATAGCGAAAAAAATGATTCCTAGAGTCGATACTAAGAGGAATGTATAAACCAATGCTTCCATAAATTCAATTGTGGTTTACAATTATAGCTTCCATGCCTATTTATTTATTTTGGACCATCTTTTGGATAAAGAAAGAACGGGGATAAAAAGAAAGGGGTAGTGATTGAAATCAAGATTTTTCCAGCAGCCTAAACCTATGTCAAATCACAAACAGAAAAGAAAAAATAGAAGCAAAAATGACAAAGCAATCTTGAATCAAACTACTTGTCTTCTTGTAGTTGGATCTCCAAGTTTTTGGAATGCTCCAAATTCTACTTGAGCATCTAAATCCGGATCAATACCAGCAAAAACATCTCTGAACAGGGTTCTAGCACCATGCCAAATATGCCCGAAGAAGAAGAGCAGAGCAAACGAGGCATGCCCAAAAGTAAACCAACCTCTCGGACTGCTACGAAAAACACCATCAGATTTCAAAGTAGCACGATCTAATTCAAAAATTTCACCCAATTGAGCACGTCTAGCATATTTTTTCACAGTAGCAGGATCACTATAACTTACGCCATTAAGTTCACCACCATAGAACTCAACAGTTACGCCTACTTGTTCAACACTATACTTTGATTCTGCCCTTCTAAAAGGGACATCGGCCCTAACAATTCCATCTCCGTCTACCAAAACAACAGGAAATGTTTCAAAAAAAGTAGGCATACGACGAACAAAAAGTTCGCGCCCTTCTTTATCTCTAAAGATAGGGTGTCCTAACCACCCAACGGCTATTCCATCCCCGTTGTCCATTGAACCCGCCCTGAATAATCCCCCTTTCGCCGGATTATTGCCAATGTAATCATAAAAAGCCAACTTTTCGGGAATTTTAGACCAAGCTTCGGATAAAGTTTGATTTTCGGCTAGCCTAGCACTAACCCTTCGATATATTTCTTGCTGAAAGTATCCCTGATCCCATTGATAACGAGTAGGACCAAATAATTCGATGGGAGTAGTTGATGAACCATACCACATAGTTCCAGCAACAACAAAAGCCGCAAAAAAGACAGCAGCGATACTACTGGAAAGGACGGTTTCAATATTTCCCATACGTAATCCTTTGTATAAACGTTGGGGCGGGCGAACACTAAGGTGAAATAAGCCCGCTAATATGCCCAATGTCCCCGCTGCAATATGATGAGAGGCTATTCCCCCCGGAACAAAAGGATCAAAACCTTCCACACCCCATGCTGGATTTACAGGTTGTAACTTTCCAGTTAGCCCATAAGGATCGGACACCCATATTCCAGGACCATACAATCCTGTTACATGAAATGCGCCAAAACCAAAGCAAGCCACTCCTGAAAGAAATAAATGAATTCCAAAGATTTTGGGCAAATCCAAAGAAGGTTTTCCTGTGCGCTCATCACAAAAAATTTCCAGATCCCAATACACCCAATGCCAGATAGCTGCCAAGAAGCACAAGCCAGAAAACACAATATGTGCTCCGGCTACACCTTCGTAACTCCAAATACCCGGATTGGTTATAGTCCCCCCTGTAATATTCCAACCGCCCCATGAATTGGTTATTCCTAAACGAGTCATGAAGGGGATAACAAACATACCCTGTCTCCACATTGGATCAAGAACGGGGTCGGAAGGATCAAAAACTGCTAATTCATATAGAGCCATCGAACCGGCCCAACCAGCAACCAGGGCTGTGTGCATTATATGAACAGAAAGCAAACGACCAGGATCATTCAATACGACGGTATGAACACGATACCAAGGCAAACCCATGGAAATACCCCCCCTTTATCAACGAAAAATAGACACCCTGTAACTTTATTGCATTGGAATAGACTACGTACCTCCCCCCTCGGTGGACTATTTCGGAGAAAAGATTACGTTTTGTTCGATTAGTTTACTAATAATGTAATGGAAGAGTCTGGTTCAGAAAAAGAGAAGCAGATCTATTCTATACTCGATAAGTATCAATACGCAATGGGAGTGAATCTCATTTTCTATGAACGAATGTGCCCATATTTGTTCATCATTCAAAGAGCCTATTCGTAAGAGTTCTTTTTCATTCATTCTGTTTTCTTTTTTTTTATGACCTTGACTATTATTCAATCTATCTATAAAATAAAAATAGTATTCAAATAAAAAATAGAATAAACTAAAAACCAATGGTATTAAGACAATAAATCCATTGTTACGCTTCCATATCAAAGTGAAATCGAGTATTTAATTCTTTTTTCTTTTAGTTTATGCCACTTGGTATGCCAAAAGTACCTTTCAGAATGCCTGAAGACGAAGATGCATCTTGGGTTGATTTATACAACGGACTTTATCAACAAAGAAATCTTTTTTTATTCCAAGATGTTGGGAGCGAGATCTCGAATCAACTTGTTTCTCTTATGTTGTATCTTGGTGGGGAGTTTGATAGCAAAGATATCTTTTTGTTTATAAACTCTTCTGGTGGATCGGTAGTTCCCGGACTAGTTCTTTATGATACTATGCAATGCTTAAATGTGTCTACAACATGCGTGTCATTGGCCGCTTCAGTGGCATCCTTTATCTTAGTCGGAGGAAAACGTTCCAAACGTATGGCATTCCCTCACGCTAGGGTAATGATACATCAACCCGCTTCCGCTTATTATGACGAAAAAACGGGACAATATACCATGGAAACTGACGAACTAATACGCATTCGCAACAGCATTATAACGGCTTATGTAGACCAAACGGGCCAGAGCATGTTTGCTATATGGCGCGACCTGGAAAGAGATAGTTTTATGTCAGCAACAGAAGCTAAAGATCATGGAATTGTTGATAATATCGGATAGTGTCATTGTCAGAATAGCGTCGATTTAACACAAATCCACAATTGAAAGTTGAGTGATTTAACCCTCTTCCTTATCTTATTCCTTCTTTCTTAACTTTTCTTAACCACTTCAGTTAAGAAAAGTTAACCTTAAGGTAAGGGAAGGGGTTAATATTCTATTTCTATATAATATTCAACATTAAAAGAAGGAATTCAGAATTTCATCCGGTTAGGATCGATCTAAACCAGCCCATTATGTATGTGATTTAGCATGCCAACTATTAAACAACTTATTAGAAAGGCAAGACAGCCAATCAGAAATGCCACGAAATCCCCTGCTCTTCGGGGATGTCCTCAACGTCGAGGAACGTGTACTAGGGTGTATGTGCGACTCGTTCCGATCATAAGCTGAAACAAAAGTCAACCTTTTTTTTTCAGTATTAATGATCAGTACCAGTAAATAGGATAGGATTCGTCTCTTCACTATCTAAAAAAGATAGATTTAACATATCTTACTGTGTATCAAATTTATGGTTTCCATTGGTGCAAATCCAATCACTTCCATTTGTAATTTAAGATGAAAAAAAAAGTATCCATTGGTAGCAAATGCTTATCCATTAAGCGGTTAAAATCCTATTTGAAAAAGGAAAAAATGATGCTTCCAAGAACGGACTAAGAGGGTCAGCTACCCAACTCATTTTCATAATTAAATACCGTTACTGTATAAAATAGGTCTCTGATTGTGAAAGATCTATTACTGGACATGGGGGGTAGAGCCAAAAAGTGTGAATTGTACAAGTTACCCATATCATTCGTTGATTAAATGAAGTAAGGAGCTCCGGTGTATAGATAGGACCTCACCGTTTAAGAAGTAACCATAGAGACGATGGAACCCACGAGTTAGCCATTTCTATTTACTACTCTTTTTTTTAGAGATTATGCTTTTTTTATACCGAATATTTAAGTTATTATTTCTAGGCAAAAGAAAATGCCTAAAAAAAAGGCAAAAACTCGTGGTCGGGACGGTTATAGTAGCAAAAGCTATTGGAATTCTTATTTTATACATTGGAAAAATCCGTTTTGTTATTAATAGACTAGTAAAGGGAAAAAGAATAACTGAAAGAAAGAATGAGTTATTCATAAAAGTTTCTTTTCTTCAATGACCAGAATTAAACGAGGATATATAGCTCGGAGACGTCGAACAAAAATGCGTTTCTTTGTATCAGGTTTTCGAGGGGCTCATTCAAAAGTGACTCAAACTATTATTCAACAAAGAATAAGAGCTTTGTTTTCGGCGCATCAAGATAGAGGTAGGAAAAAAAGAGATTTTCGTCGTTTGTGGATCACTCGAATAAATGCAGCAATTCGCGGGGAATTGGTATCCTATAGGTATAGTACACTAATACACAATCTGTACCGAAAGCAGTTGCTTCTTAATCGTAAAATACTTGCACAAATAGCTATATTAAATATATATTGTCTTTATATGATTTCCAATGCGATTTATTAATAATAAAAAAAAAAAAGAAAGAATAAGTGGATCGGAAGGAATCCACCGGAATACTTTTAATGGAGTTTCCTCGAGAATAAACTCGGAGAGGGTGGAATAGAAATGAGTACGAAAAAAAATTATGAGAAGGTCATCAAAACAAAAAGAGCAAAGAAAAGACGCTCAAAAAAAAGTATTTTCCTTTCCCGACTCGATTCTTTTATTTTTATTATTCTTACAGCACTACAATTGAATTTCATTTTGTTTGTTTGATTATCGGATTTTTCAAATAAAACATCAACCTACGCTTGAGTTCGGATTTGAATTTTGATTCAATTGAAAATTAAAGGATAAGCCCATTTTTTTTTTATTTAGTTCTAAAACCTCTAGTTCTAGCGATCGATTCCCCTCTTTCAAATTGTTTCTGATTATTAAGAAAGGGTAACAAAGATAAAATACGAGCTCGTTTTATAGCAATAGTAATTAATCGTTGTTGTTTTAAGGTCAATCTATTTACTCGCCTAGATAATATTTTTCCTTGTTCACTAATAAATCGACTAATTAAACTCATGTTTCTATAATCAATTCGATCCCCCGATTGGATCGGGGGCAAACGCCTACGAAAAGATCGCTTGGATTTATCCATAATTTGTTTATTCCTTATCTCTAAAAATAAAAATCCTATCCTTATCCATATTTCTAATTCTTAAATTTTAAAATCTTATTTAGTCCTATTTATATCGGACCAAATTATGGAATTTATAAGATTTGCTTTGTTTATTTATTATTCTAGATTTATGTATATGTAATAAATAATTATATAGAAATAATTTAATAAAAAAAAAAAGAATAATATATTATATGCACTAATAGTTACATTACATATAACTAATTCTATACCTAAAGTAAGTCAGATTTTCATATTCCTTGGGAGAGTGGTAACATATGACATACAGGCACTCGATTTTATCTATTTCTTTATCTCCCCGTGAGTTGTATGTTTGTAACAATAGGGACAGAATTTCCTCAATTCCAATCGACTGGGCGTATTGTGTCGATTTTTTTGAGTAATATATCTGGAAATGCCCGTTGATTCCTTATTAATACCATTTCGAACACAACTGGTGCATTCCAAAATAATCGTTACTCGGACATCTTTACTCTTAGCCATGAACCCCCCTTTTTTTGTTTTAATCCACCCCACCCTATCCCGTTGATTTTACAGTCAAAAACAAATAAGAAAAAAAGAAAAGTTGCTAACTCAAAATCAAATTATGAACGATTTCGTTGTAATCAATTTAAATCAATATCAAAAATAAAATATAGTAAATAATAAGTAATACAATGATTTCTAATTTTTTTTTTAGATTTAGAATCACAATTTAGAATAGAATCACAGTGGAGTATTTCATTGAAGCCTTTTGTACAATATTTTGTAGATGTTGCTTTAGCCGCATTTCCGTTTTCCCTCGACTAGTAATTTAATTTAATTGGAGCCTGAACCCCGAATTTCGGTGCGGTTGAATCTACTATTTTTTCCCCTTACCCTCCCCCTTATCAAATTCTAAAAAACTAAAAAAGGAGGGGGATCAGATATTTGATTGTATCTCTAATCTCCTTCACCCCGTCCCACGCCAATAAATAACTAGAATGAAAAAAAAGGAAATGTCAACGCATCCGGGAATAAACGATTGATCTCTATCAATAAACCCGCTAAAAAACCAAACCATAAAGTACTTAGTACTGGTGCTACGGAAAGATATGTTTTTAGATCTCGCATTTGAAACCCCCCTTCTTTATTGTATTACAATATGGCACTAGATATATAATCGGATGAATATGTAGTTAAGGACCACTTCTATTTATCTTATCTATTTGGATGTGAAATTCCTAATTCAAATGAAAATGGATAATGATTTGATAGATCAGATTTTCCTTTTCTTAAAACAGAAAAATATGTAACTTTCCACCCAAGAATTTCCACAAAAAATATTTATTTATTAATAAATTTATTTATTATAGGGTCCTTATATGATATGAGATAAAAAAGGGGAAGTAGCAAGAGAAATTGATATTCTATATCAATAGAGGAACTAAAAGCGTGGAAAACAAGACAGGGATTCTCTATAATGACACTGTAGACCAATTGAAAGGGATGTAGCGCAGCTTGGTAGCGCGTTTGTTTTGGGTACAAAATGTCACGGGTTCAAATCCTGTCATCCCTACCTATTACTTCTCCTTTGAGCAGTAACGAAGGAGCCATTTTTTTTAGATCGATTAAAATTGAGCATACAGAATGAATAATACTATTATTATATATCATATATAATAGTATAGGTGTGCAAGATATCTTGTGGTTATATATATATAAAAAAAAAAAAGAATCCTCTTCCTTCTATTACAGCCTTATCTTATTGTGATAAGAAAGCGCTCTTAGTTCAGTTCGGTAGAACGTGGGTCTCCAAAACCCAATGTCGTAGGTTCAAATCCTACAGAGCGTGATTCTGCTCTTGTTAAGTGGAAAATGACACCGAACTCAAATTGAAATAAAAAAATTCAACAGCAATCAGACTTGACCCCCCCTAGATTCAATTTAATTAAATGAATTAATAAAGAGGGGGGTCAGTAAAAAAAAAAAGAAAGGGATGTTAATTAATCAAAGGTCCAACTGATCGCCACGTCTATATTGTAAATATGCAGTCACAAATAATCCAGCCAAAGTAATGGGAATTAGACCTAAGACGATTCCAAATAGAAAAACTTCAATCATTTTGAATTTTTTTATTTTGAAAAGGAAAAAGAGAGGTAATATCTATCCATAAATGTGAATCTGTATTGCCCATGAATCTCAATGACGGATAATTAGAATTGGTAGTTAGCGCAGTAAAGAACTATAGAATCTATGCAATAGTAAATAATGCTCTGTTTTTATGAATTGTTCGTTCATTCAAATTCAATTCATTTTCAAATAAGCCGTATCTTACTCAGACCAATAAATAAAGCTGAGGTTATAGTTAAAGCCACTAGTAAAAAACCGAAATAACTAGTTATCGTAGGCATGAAGGGGCTAAATGAAATATGTTCTTTTTATACATATGTTTAGAAAGCACTTTCCTAAATTTGCATTTTTGAAAGAGACGAGGATAAGCAAAAATATCAATTGAAGTAATAAGTTCAATTGCAAATTTTTGATTCATCAATCATTATAGACAATATTCACAAAACAAAAAAAAAAAATAGACTGGCATGGCAGACAGGAGTAGAAATGAAATCAATTCATCATCTTTGACATCTAGTACCCCTTCCGTGATTCAGAATCAACGCAGTTGATTCATTACTTTTTTCTTTCCTTTGTAGATTCAGTAGTGGAGTGGATTCAGCCACAAAATTTATCGAATGATAATCAAAAAAAGATATAATGTGACGAGATCACTCAAATCCCTTTTTTCAACTAGATTGACTTTAAAACTCTTAACTTACTTAATTAGTAATTTCTATTATTTTTTCCTTTATTTTATAGGTTTTTTTGTCTTTTTTAATATTTTAAATTATATAAAGCATAAAACTTCATCTTTCTAGTTAGGTCAAGAAAAATTCTTTGTTTAGATCTAATACAACAATAGAAGAATCCGCACATCGCAAATATTTAATTATTAGAATTTTCTTCTTCGTTGTTCTTTTTTTATCTATTTTTATTTTAATACTATCTACTATGCTTCTCGTACTTGTCATTAGACGAATACCCAATTTTTAAAAAAGAAAAAAAAAAGGGGCGATTACAACAAAAATAAAAACCTCTTATGCAACTACGCAAAAAAATAGAAAAATTCTATTTTTTATTTTGCATATAATTAACTTTTTTAAAATATGATAATTTCCTTTACGAATTATTAGAAATAAGAAAGCAACCTCTTTGATTCGCCGTTTACCCGATCTTGAGTTTCTAACCCGAGACCAATAAATA